TTATACTAATACCAAAGAAACTAATAATACTGATCAAACAGGCGAAGTTGCTTTGATACGTTATTCCCAACAATCGGATTTTCGTCGAGACATAATCAAAGGCTCCATGCGCGCTCAAAGACGTAAAACAGTTACTTGGAAACTCTTTGAAGCAAATGCGCATTCCCCTCTTTTTTTGGACCGAATAGACAAATCTTTTTTTTTTTTTTTTGATATTTCTGAACGGATGAAAAAAATTTTTAGAAATTGGATGTGGAAAAACACAGAATTCACAATTTCGAATTATACAGAGAAAAAGACAAAAGAAAGCGCGAAAAAAAAAGAGGAGGACAAAAAAGAAGAAGACAAAAGAAAGGAGAAAGTGCGTATACAAATAGCGGAAGCCTGGGATAGTATTTTACTTGCTCAAGTAATGAGAGGTTTTTTATTAGTAACCCAATCAATTCTTAGAAAATATATTATATTACCTTCATTAATAATAGCTAAAAATATCGTCCGTATACTATTATTTCAATTTCCGGAATGGTATGAGGACTTAAAGGATTGGAATAGAGAAATGCATGTTAAATGTACCTATAACGGCGTTCAATTATCAGAAAAAGAATTTCCAAAAAACTGGTTAACAGACGGCATTCAGATCAAGATCCTATTTCCTTTTCGTCTTAAACCTTGGCACAGATCTAAGTTACGAGCCCCTTATAACGATCCAATGAAAAAGCAAGGTCAAAAAAATGATTTTTGTTTTTTAACAATTTTTGGAATGGAAGCTGAACTACCTTTTGGTTCTCCCAGAAAAAAACTTTCATTTTTTGAACCGATTTTAAAAGAACTCAAAAAAAAAATAAAAAAATTGCAAAAGAAATGTTTTATAATTATAGGAATTTTAAAAGAACAAACAAAATTGTTTCTAAATGTCTCAAAAAAACCAAAAAAATGGATCATTAAAAACATTCTTTTTATAAAAGAAATAATAAAAGAACTCTCAAAAATAAACCCAATTATATTATTTGGATTGAGAGAAATAGAAGTATATGAATTGAGTGAAATTAAAAAAGATTCAATAATCAGTAATCGGATGATTCAGGAATCGTCCATTCAAATTAGATCTCAGGATTGGACAAATTATTCATTAACAGAAAAAAAAATGCAAGATCTGACTGATAGAATAAACACCATCATAAATCAAATAGAAAAAATTACAAAAGACAAGAAAAAGGGATTTATAACTTCAAATAGAAATTTGAGTTCTAACAAAATAAGTTATGATGATAAAAGATTGGAATCACAAAAAAATATTTGGCAGATATTAAAAAGAAGAACTGCTCGATTAATCCGTAAATCCCATTATTTTATAATATTTTTCATTGAAAAGATATACATAGATATCTTTCTATCTATGATTAATATTCCTAGTATCAATACACAACTTTTTCTTGAATCAACAAAAAAAATTATTAATAAAAACAGTAACAGTAATGAAGCAAATCAAGAAAGAATTAATAAAACAAATCAAAGTTTAATTAAATTTATTTCGATTATAAAAGAGTCACTTTCTAATACTAATATTAGTCTTAATTCAAAGACTTTTTTTGACTTATCTTACTTTTCACAAGCATATGTATTTTACAAATTATCACAAACCAAACTTATTAAGTTAGAGAAATTGAAATCCGTATTTCAATATAATGGAACCCCCCTTTTTCTTAAGAATGAAATAAAGGATTTTTTTGTTGTAAGACAAGAACTATTTCATTCCGAATTAAGACCTAAGAATCTTCGCAATTCTGGAATGAATCAATGGACAAATTGGTTAAGGAGTCATTATCAATATCAATGTGATGTATCTCAAATTAAATGGTCTAGAGTAGTACCACAAAAATGGCGAAATATATTGAACTGTATAGCTCAAAATAAAGATTTATATAAAGATTTGTGTGATTTATATGAAAAAGATGAATTAATTCACTACGAAAAAAAAACAAAAATGGAAACGGATTTATTATTGAATCAAAAGGATAATTTTAAAAAACAATATAGATATGATCTTTTAGCATATAAATCTATAAATTCTGAAACTAAGAAGTACTCTTCAATTTATGGATCACCATTCCAAGTAAAAACGAACCAAGATATTTTTTATAATTACACCACACATAAACAAAAATCATTTAATATGGTAGAAATGGTAGAAGATGATATTCGAGATATGGATAAAAATACGGATAGAAAATTTTTTGATTGGAGAATTCTCGATTTTTGTCTTAAAACGAAGGTCGATATTGAGGCCTGGATCAATATTGATACTGACACTAACAGTAATAAATATACTAAGACTAGGGTTAATAAGTATCAAATAATTGATAAAATCAATAATAAGAGTCTTTTTTATCTCACACTTCAGCAAGATCAAAAAATCAACCTATCCAATCAAAAACCCCTTTTGGATTGGATGGGAATGAATGAAGAAATACTAAGTCGTCCCATATCAAATCTGGAACTTTGGTTCTTGCCAGAATTTGTGAGACTTTATAATACGTATAAAATGAAACCGTGGGTTATACCAATTAAATTACTACTTTTTAATTCTAATATAAAAAAAAATGCTAGTGAAAACAAAAGCATCACTGGAAATAAAAAAAGAGATCCTTTTATATCAATATCGTCGAATGAAAAAAAATCTCTTGAATTAGAAAACCGAAATCAAGGAGAAAAAGAATCCACGGGCCAAGCAGATCTTAAATCAGCTCTTTCAAACCAAGAAAAAGATGTTGAAGAAGATTATATGGGATCGGACATGAAAAAACATAGAAATAAAAAGCAATACAAGATCAATACAAAAGCGGAGTTTGATTTCTTCCTAAAAAGGTATTTGTATTTTCAATTGAGATGGGATGATTCTTTAAATAAAAAAATAATCAATAACATCAACGTATATTGTCTCCTGCTTAGACTGATAAATCCAAGAGAAATTACTATATCCTCTATTCAAAGGGGCGAAATGAGTCTGGATATTTTGACGATTCAGAAAGATGTAACTCTTACAGAATTTATTAAAAGGGGATTTTTGATTATTGAACCAATTCGTCTAGCTATAAAAAATGATGGAAAATTTATTATGTATCAAACCCTCGGTATTTCATTAGTTCATAAAAGTAAACATCAAATAAATCAAAGATACCGAGAAAAAAAACATGTTGATAAGAATTCTGATGAAGTCATTACAAAACATCAAAAGATGACGGGAAATAGATATAAAAAAAATTATGATTTGTTTGTTCCTGAAAATATTTTATCGCCTAGACGTCGTAGAGAATTGCGAATTCTAATTTGTTTAAATTCTAAGAATAGACATAGAAAGGCATCTTTTTGTAATGGGAATGAGGTAAACAGTCAAGTTGTGGATAAAAGCAAAAAATATAAAAAAAAACTTATAAAATTAAAGCTATTTCTTTGGCCCAATTATCGATTAGAAGATTTAGCTTGTATGAATCGTTATTGGTTTAATACGAATAATGGCAGTTGTTTCAGTATGGTAAGGATACATATGTATCCGCGATTGAAAATTCATTAATAGTACATTTTTCCTATATTTCCCATACCATATCTGGTCTATGACGACAAAGAGATGCACGCATACATTGTCTTACATTCCATTCTGATACATGATACTAATTCAATGACATATCAATTAGATCTAGAATGAACAAAATTTTCTTATTTTAGGTCTAAACTTTTATCTTTTGTGAGTGAAGAAACCAACCATACTTTTTTATCCCCTTTCAAATCCAATTTTAAAATGAAAATAGGATTGAGTAAGTTTTATTAAATTAAAAAAATTAGAAATTAATAACGAAATACAAATTTTTGTATATACCAAATAAAAATTAGGGGCATTATTATTACTGATCAATAAAGATATCTATCAATAAAAAATATCTTAAAATAAAAAGAGGGGGGGTAGAGAAGATTTCAGTTTATGGTAAAAAATTCATTCATCTCAGTTATTTCACAAGAAGAAAAAGACGAAAACAGAGGATCTGTTGAATTTCAAATAGTTAGTTTCACCAATAGGATACGAAGACTTACTTCACATTTACAATTACACAAAAAAGACTATTTATCTCAGAGAGGTTTACGTAAAATTCTGGGAAAACGCCAACGATTACTGTCTTATTTGTCAAAGAAAAATAGAATATGTTATAAAGAATTAATTAATCGGTTGGATATTCGGGAGTCAAAAACTCGTTAATTTTATTTTTATAAAGGCATTTTGAATTATTTGATTTATTAGATCTTGAATTTTAATGAACTTTTTTTCGTTTTCAGCAATTCATGAAAGAATGAATCGAGGAAAAACCTATGAATATACCGGCTACAAGAAAAGACCTCATGATAGTCAATATGGGCCCCCACCACCCATCAATGCATGGTGTTCTTCGACTCATCATTACTCTAGATGGTGAAGATGTTATTGACTGTGAACCAATATTGGGTTATTTACACCGAGGAATGGAAAAAATTGCGGAAAATCGAACAATTATACAATATTTGCCTTATGTAACACGGTGGGATTATTTAGCTACTATGTTCACAGAAGCAATAACTGTAAACGGACCGGAACAGTTGGGAAATATTCAAGTACCTAAAAGAGCCAGCTATATCAGAATAATTATGTTGGAGTTGAGTCGTATAGCTTCTCATCTGTTATGGCTCGGTCCTTTTATGGCGGATATTGGTGCACAAACTCCCTTTTTCTATATTTTCAGAGAAAGAGAATTAGTATATGATCTATTCGAAGCTGCCACCGGTATGAGAATGATGCATAATTATTTTCGTATCGGAGGAGTAGCGGCCGATCTACCTCATGGCTGGATAGATAAATGTTTGGATTTCTGCGATTATTTTTTAACAAGAGTTGCTGAATATCAAAAACTTATTACACGAAATCCTATTTTTTTAGAACGAGTCGAGGGAGTAGGCATTATTGGTAGAGAGGAAGTAATAAATTGGGGTTTATCGGGACCAATGCTGCGAGCTTCCGGAATACAATGGGATCTTCGTAAAGTTGATCATTATGAATGTTACGACGAATTTGATTGGGAAGTACAGTGGCAAAAAGAAGGAGATTCATTGGCTCGTTATCTAGTCCGAATTGGTGAAATGATAGAATCCGTAAAAATTATTCAACAGGCCCTGGAAGGAATTCCAGGGGGACCCTATGAGAATTTAGAAATACGATACTTTGATAGAGAAAGGAATCCGGAATGGAATGATTTTGAATATCGATTTATTAGTAAAAAGCCGTCTCCTACATTTGAATTGCCGAAACAAGAACTTTATGTGAGAGTAGAAGCCCCAAAGGGAGAATTGGGAATTTTTCTCATAGGGGATCAGGGTGGTTTTCCTTGGAGATGGAAAATCCGCCCGCCGGGTTTTATCAATTTGCAAATTCTTCCGCGGTTAGTTAAAAGAATGAAATTGGCTGATATTATGACGATACTAGGTAGTATAGATATCATTATGGGAGAAGTTGATCGTTGAAATGATAATTGATACACCGGAAGTACAAGATATCGATTCTTTTTCTAGATTAGAATTTTTTAAAGAGGTTTATGGAATTCTATGGGTTCTTGTTCCTATTTTGACTCTTGTAGTGGGAATCACAATAGGCGTACTGGTAATTGTATGGTTAGAAAGAGAAATATCGGCAGGGATACAACAACGTATTGGACCTGAATACGCCGGCCCTTTGGGAGTTCTTCAAGCTCTAGCAGATGGGACAAAACTACTTTTCAAAGAAAATCTTTTTCCATCTAGGGGGGATACTCGTTTATTCAGTATCGGGCCATCCATAGCAGTCATATCAATTTTAGTAAGCTATTCAGTAGTTCCTTTTGGATATCACCTTGTTTTAGCGGATCTCAATATCGGTGTTTTTTTATGGATTGCCATTTCCAGTATTGCTCCAATTGGACTTCTTATGTCGGGATACGGGTCAAATAATAAATATTCCTTTTTAGGCGGTCTACGAGCTGCTGCTCAATCGATTAGTTATGAAATACCATTAACTTTATGTGTGTTATCAATATCTCTACGTGCGATTCGTTGATACATAGACATAAACTTTTCTCTATTCCTTCCTTTCAAGGAAAGGGTTGGAATGGATTGAGTAGATATCTTAATTTTTTTTTATTCATTATTCGGGTTGATGAACTAAATCAAATAGTTATATGAGTGAAAGAAAACAGCTTATATATAAATTCGCAGTAAAAAGATTGATTCTCATTTTCTATGTATAAGAGTTAGAGAGTTAAGCGGAAATAAACAGAAGAGACCGTTTCCCCCAAGATTGGTTGATTAGTCATCCTGACTTGAAGCGGGTTCAAAAGATCAACCGTATTGAGTTTTCACTATCATTTTTATGTATTAGCATAACGGGGGATTGAGCAAAAACGAGTGGATGGTTAGAAACACGAACATATGTAAAGGATTAGTAATGGAGATTATGTAAATTCTCCAAAAGGACATTTTTACATAATATACAAACAAAGAATACTAATTGGGGCTTGAAGTTGGTAGAAATGATCAGGCAGTACTCCCCATGACACGATTCCAATCCAGAGTATACTCCTATCCACCGATTTAATAAATAACTATTCGAAACGAAATAATCCTTTACTTTATTTTGAAAGCCCTCTTTTTCTCAGAAATAGAAAGAAGAATAGGAACGAAAAAAAAAAAAAAGATATACTTTATTTATTCTTTGTTACTTTTATTCTTTCCCATATACATATTAATAGATATATAATTTGTGTCATAATTCATTAATTAATATAGAATTTTTTTTTTCGTACGTGAAACCAACGGGTTATTGATATTTTTACAAGAAGTATTTTATTGAACAGTTAAGTTATTACTGAACAAAGAAGAATTGAAATTATTATTGAAATTATTAAATTAAAGAAAGGATGAGATCAATTCAGAAGTACTTTTTTTATTTAATTTTGAATTAAAATAATTATAACAGACAGAATTCAATTGGTCTAATTTGGGACCGGCCGATAGTTATCCATCCTACAAACATATCAAGATTCAAAAAAGAATACTGACGCGGTCCCTATATTTATTTCTGGCCTTCAAGGAGCCGTATGAGGTGAAAATCTCATGTACGGTTCTGTAATAGCGATGGTAACAGTGATGGTATCACCGACTATAATTATCTAACAGTTCAAGTACAATTGATATTGTTGAGGCGCAATCAAAATATGGTTTTTGGGGATGGAATTTGTGGCGTCAGCCTATAGGGTTTATCATTTTTATTATTTCTTCCCTAGCAGAATGTGAGAGATTACCTTTTGATTTACCAGAAGCAGAAGAAGAGTTAGTAGCAGGTTATCAAACCGAATACTCGGGTATAAAATTTGGGTTATTTTATGTTGCTTCCTATCTAAACCTATTGGTTTCTTCATTATTTGTAACAGTTCTTTACTTGGGAGGTTGGAATATATCTATTCCGGACATATATGTTTCTGAGCTTTTTGAAATAAATAAAACATGTGGAGTTTTTGGAGCGATAATTGGTATCTTTATTACATTAGCTAAAACTTATTTGTTCTTGTTCATTCCTATCACAACAAGATGGACTTTACCGAGGCTAAGAATGGACCAACTATTGAATCTTGGATGGAAATTTCTTTTACCTATTTCTCTCGGTAATCTATTATTAACAACTTCTTTCCAACTCTTTTCACTGTAAAGTAACATTCTATATTCACAACGTGTCTCAAACAAGAGAAATAAACAAACATAAAACTATTCATATATATATTAACGATATGTTCTCTATGGTAACTGGGTTCATGAATTATGGTCAACAAACAGTACGAGCTGCAAGGTACATTGGTCAAAGTTTCATGATTACTTTATCCCACGCAAATCGTTTACCCGTAACTATTCAATATCCTTATGAAAAATCAATCACCGCGGAGCGTTTCCGCGGTCGAATCCATTTTGAATTTGATAAATGTATTGCTTGTGAAGTATGCGTTCGTGTATGTCCTATAGATCTACCCGTTGTTGATTGGAAATTGGAAACCGATATTCGCAAGAAACGGCTGCTTAATTACAGTATTGATTTCGGAGTCTGTATATTTTGTGGTAATTGCGTTGAGTATTGTCCAACGAATTGTTTATCAATGACTGAAGAATATGAACTTTCTACTTATGATCGTCACGAATTGAATTATAATCAAATTGCTTTGGGTCGTTTACCAATGTCAGTAATTGACGATTATACAATTCGAACAATTTTGAATTCGCCTCAAATAAATAAGTAAATCTCTTATTAACGAATAATTTAGAATTACTTTACTAATAACTAATCTAGAAGGAATTTAGGTTTCTTTCGTGTTGTTTGGTCAATAACTACAAATACCAACTATTGATTGGTTGGTAAGAAACGCGTCTTAATTTGGATTGAAAATCCATTAATTAATATATCCATAATTGTTTTAAAATATATCGTTTAGAATTAGAACGACTCTTTCAGATAAAGAATGAAATTAGTCCAATAATAGTACTCACATTTATTCATATCCCTTAGTATTTATTTACTTAGGATTAAATTAGGAATTGCTCAAAAATCATAAAAAAAAAATTTCTGGTCGGGTCTCAATAAGGTCATGAAAAACATTTCTATTTATTTATCTCTTATTTTACATATAATGGATTTGCCCGGACCAATACATGATTTTCTTTTAGTCTTTCTGGGATCGGTTCTTATACTAGGAGGTATGGGGGTGGTATTATTTACCAACCCCATTTATTCTGCCTTTTCATTGGGACTGGTTCTTGTTTGTATATCCTTATTCTATATTCTATTAAACTCTTATTTTGTAGCTGCTGCACAACTCCTTATTTACGTGGGAGCTATAAATGTTTTAATCGTATTTGCTGTGATGTTCATGAATGGTTCAGAATATTACAAAGATTTGAATCTTTGGACCATTGGGGATGTGGTTACTTTGCCAGTTTGTACAAGTATTTTTGTTTTACTCATGATTATTATTACGGATACGTCATGGTACGGAATTATTTGGACTACAAGATCAAACCAGATTATAGAGCAAGATTTGATAAGTAATAGTCAACAAATTGGAATTCATTTATCAACAGATTTCTTTCTTCCATTTGAATTCGTTTCGATAATTCTTTTAGCCGCTTTGATAGGTGCAATTGCCGTGGCGCGACAGTAAAAAATTTATAGAATTAGCAATGCACATTAAACTCTGTTCGGTTTTATTACATTACATTTATTTCCCTTTAATTAAAGATTGTTTATGTCTAAAATAGAAATTATTCAATCTATTCTATTAACACTAGAAAATCTGCCTTTGTTCCGTACTTTTTTTTATTCTAGTCAATTGAATCTGTTGAATTGTTGTTCAGTTCATATTGAAATGAATCGAAATTGATAAGGAGTTGGTCAATGATGCTCGAACATGTACTTGTTTTGAGTGCCTACTTATTTTCTATCGGTATCTATGGATTGATCACGAGCCGGAATATGGTTAGAGCCCTTATGTGTCTTGAACTTATACTGAATGCGGTTAATATGAATTTCGTAACATTTTCTGATTTTTTTGATAGTCGCCAATTAAAAGGAAATATTTTCTCAATTTTTGTTATAGCTATTGCAGCCGCTGAAGCAGCTATTGGCCCGGCTATTGTTTCATCAATTTATCGTAACAGAAAATCAACTCGTATCAATCAATCGAATTTGTTGAATAAGTAGTATTAATCATATAAATTATAATATTCATAAATTAGAATTACCATGACCATACATTACGTAATAATACATGTTTTCAAAAATGTAAGAAATTAAAGTATCTTGGCTCTATCGCATGAGTCAATCCAGAAGTAGATTGATTAGAAAAATTATGATAAATTATTGATTCATCTGGTGTCTAAATATATGATTCATTTACAAGTTTACTAGATCGAAACTTTCTGACATTCAAAAATTTATAGATCCAAATGTCACATTCAGTAAAGATTTATGATACGTGTATAGGGTGTACTCAATGCGTGCGCGCCTGCCCAACGGATGTATTAGAAATGATACCTTGGGACGGGTGTAAAGCTAAGCAAATTGCTTCTGCTCCAAGAACAGAGGACTGTGTCGGTTGTAAGAGATGTGAATCCGCCTGTCCGACAGATTTCTTGAGTGTTCGAGTTTATTTATGGCATGAAACAACTCGAAGTATGGGTCTGGCTTATTAATACGTTCCAGAAAACCCTACTTGAATACATTTGATTTTTTTACCTTTACCGACAAAAACCCGCGCTCAAAAACTATTTATTTTGAGCACGGGTTTTTCTGGTCCAAGTTTATCTTGTTTTTACCATGAATAATTTTCCTTGGTTAACGCTAGTTGTAGTTTTGCCAATATTCGCGGGTTCCTTAATTTTCTTTCTCCCTCATAGAGGAAATAAGATAACTCGTTGGTATACTATAGGTATATGCATAATAGAACTCCTTCTAACAACCTATGCATTCGGTTATCGTTTCCAATTGGATGATCCATTAATGCAACTGACAGAGGATTATAAATGGATCGATTTTTTTGATTTTTACTGGAGATTGGGAATAGATGGAATTTCTATAGGACCCATTTTACTGACAGGATTTATCACAACTTTAGCTACTTTAGCGGCTCGGCCGATTACTCGAGATTCCCGACTATTCCATTTTCTGATGTTAGCAATGTATAGCGGTCAAATAGGACCATTTTCTTCTCGAGACCTTTTACTTTTTTTCATCATGTGGGAGTTAGAATTAATTCCAGTTTATCTACTTCTATCCATGTGGGGGGGAAAGAAACGTTTGTATTCAGCTACAAAATTTATTTTGTACACTGCAGGAAGTTCCGTTTTTTTATTAATGGGAGTTTTGGGTATTGGTTTATATGGTTCCAATGAACCAACATTAAATTTTGAAACATCAGCTAATCAATCGTATCCTGTAGCACTGGAAATAATATTCTATATTGGATTTCTTATTGCTTTTGCTGTCAAATCACCGATCATACCCTTACATACATGGTTACCAGACACCCATGGAGAGGCACATTACAGTACTTGTATGCTTTTAGCCGGAATCTTATTAAAAATGGGAGCGTATGGATTGGTTCGGATCAATATGGAATTATTACCCCACGCCCATTCTATATTCTCTCCCTGGTTGATTATAGTAGGCACAATTCAAATAATCTATGCAGCTTCAACATCTCCCGGTCAGCGTAATTTAAAAAAAAGAATAGCCTACTCTTCTGTATCTCATATGGGTTTCATAATTATAGGAATTGGTTCTATAAGCGATACAGGACTCAACGGAGCCATTTTACAAATAATCTCTCACGGATTTATTGGCGCTGCGCTTTTTTTCTTGGCCGGAACGAGTTATGATAGAATACGTCTTGTTTATCTCGACGAAATGGGCGGAATGGCTATCGCAATTCCAAAAATATTCACGACTTTCAGTATCTTATCAATGGCTTCTCTTGCATTACCGGGCATGAGCGGTTTTGTTGCCGAATTGTTAGTTTTTTTTGGAATACTTACTAGTCAAAAATATCTTTTAATGACAAAAATATTAATTACTTTTGTAATGGCAATTGGAATGATATTAACTCCTATTTATTCATTATCTATGTTACGCCAGATGTTCTATGGATACAAGCTTTTTAATGCCCCAAACTCTTATTTTTTTGATTCTGGACCGCGAGAATTATTTGTTTCGATCTCTATCCTTTTACCTGTAATAGGTATTGGTGTTTATCCCGATTTCGTTTTATCATTATCAGTTGACAAGGTCGAAGCTATTATATCCAATTATTTTTTTCGATAGTTTTTGTGAGTAAACCAAAAAATGAAACTGAAATCCCATGATTTTAAAAATGGTTGATTGTACAATAAAAAAATGAGTCTTTTATATTCTTTTAAGTAAAATAAATAAATTGGAATTCTATTATAACTAGATATCTTTTGAATTTGTGAGAACCATTTGAATCAAGTAATGGAAATGATTCAAATGGTTCTTGATTGTTTACATGAAGTTTTCGTATATATACCTGTATGCCGTCCTATGTTTATATGTTTATATTCGTCAAGTCTTTTATTCAATTAGATGTTAATGTAAATGAACCATAACTATGCAACCCTATTCCTAATAGATTAACCCCAAAATAGCATATCCAAATTATAAGAAAGCCCATTGAGGCCACAATTGCAGAATTTACACTTTCAAAATTTTTATTTGTTCTAATATGTAAATAAATAGCGAATATGGTCCAAGTAATAAATGCCCAAGTCTCCTTTGGATCCCAATTCCAATATGATCCCCATGCTTCATTAGCCCATACTGCTCCCGAAAGAATACCTACGGTTAAAAGGATAAACCCTAGACTAATAATACGATAACTCCAACGATCCAATTGTTGAATCAATTGATACCTGTAATAATTTTGAGACGAAATAAAAGAAGTGTTTCGTAAGACATTGTTTCTTTCGTTCACATATTGAATCTCACTAAAGTAAACTGACTCATTTTCTAAATTATTGCTTTTACTAAAAATCCTTATGAATTTTCGAAATGTAATGACTAGAAGAGCTAGTGATAATAATGATCCACACAAAAGAGCTGCATAGCTCAATACCATCATACTTACGTGCATCATTAACCAATGGGATTGGAGAGCGGGTACTAATATCGCGGATTGATGCATTTCAGTTAAAAGACCCGAAGTTGCAAAACCTTGAGTAAAAATAGCACTTGGCGCGGTTATTGCGCTAAAATGGTTTTTATGTTTTTTAAAATACGGAATAATATGAATAAAGGAAAAACTCCACGAAAGAAAAATTAATGATTCATATAAATCACTTAATGGTAAATGCCTCAAATACATCCAACGAGTAACTAATAATCCTGTTATGCAGAAAAAAGTAGCTATCATCCCCTTTTCTGACGAATCATCTAGTCCTACGATTTCATCGACTAATAAAATTATCAAATGAATTGTAATTACAATTGAAACGATCGAAAAGGATATATGAGTTAATATATGCTCTAAAGTTGAAAATATCATAAAAATTATTAAATTAATAAGGGCGTCCCTCAATTATAGGAATTGAAATCGGGAATTGAATTCATTATAGGACTTACTCTTTTAGAAGATGCCATGCCGCCACTCGGACTCGAACCGAGATGCTCTAGCACTGCTTCCTAAGAGCAGCGTGTCTACCGATTTCACCATAGCGGCTTATTCGAAATCATAATAACCTATTTTTATTCAATCGTCGAGCTTGAAGGAGTTAATTCAATCCAATATTTTTTTTTAGGAAACCATTCAAATTGATGAATAAAAACTTGTTTAAAAATTAGGGATTAAAACGTTTTCGTTAACGTTAATAATATGGATTTTTCTTATTATTATCTTTTTATTTAGTTATTTAGTATTTTAGGATGTCAATTTTATTTAACTGAACTAACAATGTATTTTTTCGTCGGCTATTACTTTATGCTCTCCTAAAACTAAAATGTAACAGTTGTAACTAGATAATTTTTACTTCAATCCCTGGATATAAGTAAAAAAAATGTTCTGCCTCGTTTGCATTTTTTAATGATTAATTTCTTTTATCATTTATTTTATTAATCTAAAATAAAAAATTAATTTTATCGATTAATAAAAAAATAGAATTTTTATATAACACAATTTCAGCGATACACTCAAAAGATTTATGTAAATATTTGCATAGTTAGGTTGCGTTAGGATTTTTTGTTGTGTAGAGAGTTTGCGTTAAGATTTCGCAAACCCATTAAGTTAGGTATTTGGGATGGTCGTATCAATCATATAAAAAAAATTCGTATAGAAATTGTACCGTACTTCAAAATATTTTCTAAATTTTTTAATAATTTTTTATTTTTTAATTAATATATATATATTATATCTTGATCGATCTTCCAATCGAAACATAGGATCTAAAATAGATCACTCAAAATTGGCGCATTCGTCATATAACTACCTAAAAATGTAAACGGGACTTTTATTAATTTAATTGGGTTTAAGGAATTTATATAGTGATAATAATTTCTAAAACCCAAAATAATGGTTTAAAAGATTATAAAAAACATTTTAAACTTAATCAATTAGTTTCAACGACCTCTTCTTTATAATATAAAATCAAAAATATAACTAAAAAAAAATTCTTTTTATTATTGAGTAAGGGCGATGGGGAAAGTGATAATCCCCATCCGGAAAATGATAAAACATACTAAAATGAAAGGCGAAACCTTGCGCTTGCGTTTACCCTTTTTTCAAACAAAAAAGTACCATTAGAATTCAGTAGACAACAGAATTCTTATCTATATCAGAAACGAAAGAAAAATTTGGCTTCAAATTAAAGTAAAACAAATTCCATTTTATATTCGTTTAAATTAAAACATTATGATACTAATTCTTTTTTATTTATTTTATTTTTAATGTATATTGTTTATATTTTAATGTATATTGTTTATATTGTAATTTATCTTATATATTCATATTTATTCTTTTACTATACTATTATGATGTTAATATTAATTCTAATTGATAAATATTATTTATCATTTTTATAACTTATAAATCTTATAAATAAACTATAAATTGATAAATATTATTTATCATTTTTATAACTTATAAATCTTATAAATAAACTATAAACAAAATTATATAACTTTATTAGTTATTAGAACGATTCAGATTATTTATTTGTTACACAAAAAAAACTTTTAGAACTCCCGGTAGAAAGAGATTTCGCTAACGAAAAAGCTTTCAATGCTGCCCTATATCCCTTCCTTTTCCAAATATTTTTACGAATACGTTTTTTTGAAATAGAGGTGCGCTTTTTTGGAACTGCCATTAAAAAGTTATAATAGGTTTTTCGGTTGGATGTGAAAGACATCTATTGTTCAAAATCAATTGTTCTTTACTATTCTCTATCTATTTTTTCTCGAAATTAGACTCCAAAAAAAAGGGGGGTAAAAATCCCATAAAATATTAATAAGAACGATAAGGTACACTATGCCAAATAGATTGAAGTTGATAAAAAAAAAAAAAATAATACAAAAAAAAAAAAAAAAGAAAGATTATCCGTTTCGTTTTCTTTCTATTTTCGTCGTGTTACATTTATACATGTAATAAAAAAATCTAAAAGTTTAATAACCCAACCCTTCTCCCGCTTAATTAAAAAATAAAACACTTTAATAATTTTTTCTACTTTAATAATTTTTTCTATTATATTAATTAATTTAATATTAATTTAATTGTTCAAGCTCGAAGAAAGAGTCCACAAAATTTTAATTATCAAATGAGACTAGTAGTTAATCTGTTAAAGGATACAAAATACATAATTTAAAGGCATTTTATTTGCCCCCCTTTTTTTCCGTAAAATTAAAGTGTTGGATATCATAGCATTTCCTACAAATAGCTTTTATTGTAACGGAAGACAAACAATTAGTTACAAAACAAATTGGTTAATGATTCTAAATAACCGAATTACAATAAATAGTTTTAGTTATGGGCTTTATGATTCATATCAAATACTGTTTTTGGTATAATTATTTATCCTTGTTCTATAGATATAAAAATATTATTGTAATACGTAATAATTAAAATGAAAATTCTAATTTTCATTTTTTATCTTCATAAAATTTTATTTCAAAATTTGAATTTAATATTAACAATTCAGTATTAATAAAATTAGTATTTATTTTTCACTAGTGACTTATTTATATCATTTGAATTTATATCATTTGACCAATTATAACCTCTTGATTTTAAATATTTGAAGTAGTTTGGAAAGATTCAGAATAATTAAGGCTAGAAAATTCTATTTAAGTTTTATTTTATATATCTTAATTTTTTTTTATTAACCGACCCCAAACGAAATAAGAACCGGTGACTCAGAAACAATTAATTAAGATAATTTTTTTTTTTTTTTTTTTTATGGAATATACATATCAATATTCATGGATTATACCTTTCATTCCACTTCCAGTTCCTATCTTAATTGGAACAGGACTTCTACTTTTTCCAACGGCAACAAAAAATCTTCGCCGTATGTGGGCTTTTCCTAGTGTTTTATTATTAAGTATAGTTATGGTTTTTTCAGCCCTTTTTTCTATTCAGCAAATAAATAATAATTCTGTCTATCAATATGTATGGTCTTGGACCATCAATAATGATTTTTCTTTAGAATTTGGCTGCTTGGTTGATCCACTTACTTCTATTATGTCGATATTAATCACTACTGTTGGAATTATGGTTCTTATTTATAGTGACAATTATATGTCTCATGATCAGGGATATTTGAGATTTTTTGCTTATATGAGTTTTTCCAATACTTCAATGTTGGGATTAGTTACTAGTTCTAATTTGATACAAATTTATATTTTTTGGGAATTAGTTGGAGTGTGTTCTTATTTATTAATAGGTTTTTGGTTCACACGACCCAGTGCCGCGAATGCTTGTCAAAAAGCGTTTGTAACTAATCGTGTCGGGGATTTTGGTTTATTATTAGGAATTTTGGGTTTTTATTGGATAACAGGTAGTTTCGAATTTCGGGATTTGTTTGAAATATTCAATAACTTGGTTTATAATAATGAAGTTAATTTTTTATTTGTTACTTTATGCGCCTCCCTATTATTTGCCGGCGCTGTTGCTAAATCCGCCCAATTTCCCCTTCATGTATGGTTACCTGATGCCATGGAAGGGCCTACCCCCATTTCGGCTCTTATACATGCCGCTACTATGGTAGCAGCAGGAATTTTTCTTGTAGCTCGGCTTCTTCCTCTTTTCATAGTTATACCTTACATTCTAAATCTAATAGCTTTGATAGGTATAATAACATTATTTTTAGGAGCCACTTTAGCTCTTGCTCAAAAAGATATTAAGAAAAGCTTAGCTTATTCTACAATGTCTCAATTGGGTTATATGATGTTAGCTCTAGGTATGGGGTCTTATCGAGCTGCTTTATTTCATTTGATTACTCATGCTTATTCGAAGGCATTGTTGTTCTTAGGATCTGGATCAATTATTCATGCGATGGAAGCTATTGTTGGATATTCTCCAGATAAAAGTCAGAATATGGTTCTTATGGGCGGTTTAAGAAAACATGTACCAATTACAAAAACTGCTTTTTTATTGGGTACACTTTCTCTTTCTGGTATTCCACCCCTTGCTTGTTTTTGGTCCAAAGATGAAATTCTTAATGATAGTTGGTTGTATTCACCTATTTTTGCAATAGTAGCTTGGTCCACAGCAGGATTAACTGCATTTTATATGTTTCGGATCTATTTACTTGCTTTTGAAGGACATTTAAACGTTTATTTTCAAACTTACAGTGGCAAAAAAAGCAGTTCGTTCTATTCAATGTCTCTATGGGGTAAAGATAAAGAAGG